TTGACAAAAATCTTTCAAAAAATATTCAACTAATATTATCAATGAATTAAGTTCCTTATTAGACCATGCATTTGATTCACCAAATACATCATTATTGTATACTCTTTGATATATATGGCGCAACCCAATCTTTGTTTTTCAAGTTTATAATTGAATTTGGACACTTTCTATTTTGAATCTAAAAAGAAAAATACTAAGAAAAATTCCCCCTTGACAGTGATATGTGTTGTATATGTAAATCCTAGATGTGAAAATAGGGATAATTCATCCATGAAAGAGAAAGGGAATAAAACAAAAATAGACACTAACTAAACTATATATAGATATATAGAAAAGAAAATAAGGAACAACAGTCAATGAGATCGTAATAATGAATCACGAGTTAGAATTTCATAGATTTCATCTAATCGAGTATAGATGGTATTTTGTATAATATAATGATAGAGAAATGAAACACACTTCACTTACTCACAATTCTTATTCATCTACTTAATCTTTTGAAAAAAGAATAGATTGAACTTGAAAATTTACTCATTTAAATTTAATGAGTAAACGATTGAATTTTATTCGGTTGGGTGGTACCAACTAAATCGAGTGCTAATTCCCATTTAGTTCGTATTGAATTAATTAATCAAGCTGCTAACAGACATTTATTTGCAATTCGGTACTATGTACCATAGTTTTTCAATCAAAAAAATTTCGACATATTTCACTTTATTATATTATGAAAATCAATCCGAATCCTTCTGGTTCTACGGTTTCCACACTTGAAGAAAAAAACCTAGGGCGTATCACTCAAATTATTGGCCCAGTACTGGATGTTGTTTTCCCCCGGGGCAAGATGCCTAATATTTATAACGCTTTGGTAGTTAAAGGTCGAGATACTGCCGGTCAGCAAATTAATGTAACTTGTGAGGTACAACAATTATTAGGAAATAATCGAGTTAGAGCTGTAGCTATGAGTGCTACAGATGGTCTGACGAGAGGAATGGAAGTGATTGATACAGGAGCTGCTCTAAGTGTTCCAGTCGGCGGAGCTACTCTCGGACGAATTTTCAATGTTCTTGGAGAACCTGTTGATAATTTAGGTCCTGTAGATACTCGTACAACATCGCCTATTCATAGATCTGCGCCTGCTTTTATACAGTTAGATACGAAATTATCAATCTTTGAAACAGGGATTAAAGTGGTGGATCTTTTAGCTCCGTATCGACGTGGAGGAAAAATTGGACTATTTGGGGGAGCCGGCGTGGGTAAAACAGTACTTATCATGGAATTGATCAACAACATTGCCAAAGCTCATGGAGGCGTATCCGTATTTGGTGGAGTAGGTGAACGTACTCGTGAAGGAAATGATCTCTACATGGAAATGAAAGAATCTGGGGTAATTAATGAAAAAAATATTGCAGAATCGAAAGTAGCTCTAGTCTATGGTCAAATGAATGAACCGCCAGGAGCTCGTATGAGAGTAGGTTTGACTGCACTAACCATGGCAGAATATTTCCGGGATATTAATGAACAAGATGTGCTTTTATTCATCGACAATATCTTTCGTTTCGTTCAAGCGGGATCAGAAGTATCTGCCTTATTAGGGAGAATGCCTTCTGCAGTGGGTTATCAACCCACCCTTAGTACCGAAATGGGTACTTTACAAGAAAGAATTACTTCCACCAAAGAAGGGTCTATAACTTCGATCCAAGCAGTTTATGTACCTGCAGATGATTTGACCGACCCTGCTCCTGCCACGACATTTGCACATTTAGATGCTACTACCGTACTATCAAGAGGATTAGCTGCCAAAGGTATTTATCCAGCAGTCGATCCTTTAGATTCAACGTCAACTATGTTACAACCTCGGATCGTTGGCGAGGAACATTATGAAACTGCGCAAAGAGTTAAGGAAACTTTACAACGTTACAAAGAACTTCAGGACATTATAGCTATCCTGGGGTTGGACGAATTATCCGAAGAAGATCGTTTAACTGTAGCAAGAGCACGAAAAATTGAACGCTTCTTATCACAACCCTTCTTCGTGGCAGAAGTCTTTACTGGTTCTCCAGGGAAATATGTTGGTCTCGCCGAAACAATTAGGGGGTTTCGATTGATCCTTTCTGGGGAATTAGACAGTCTTCCCGAGCAGGCCTTTTATTTGGTAGGTAACATCGACGAAGCTACCGCGAAAGCTATGAACTTAGAAGGGGAGAGCAAATTGAAGAAATGACCTTAAATCTTTGTGTACTGACCCCTAATCGAATGATTTTGGATTCAGAAGTGAAAGAAATCATTTTATCTACTAATAGTGGACAAATTGGCGTATTACCAAACCACGCCCCTATTGCCACAGCGGTAGATATAGGTCTTTTGAGAATATGTCTCAACGACCAATGGTTAACGGTAGCCTTGATGGGTGGTTTCGCTAGAATAAGTAATAATGAGATCACCATTTTAGGAAATGATGCAGAGATGAGTACTGACATTGATCCGCAAGAGGCTCAACAAGCTCTTGAAATAGCCGAAGCTAACTTGAGTAGAGCTCAGGGAAAGAGACAAGCAATTGAGGCGAATCTAGCTCTCAGACGAGCTAGGACACGAGTAGAGGCTGTTAATGTTATTTCCTACTAGTAAAAAATAGTAAAAAAAAACACACACATAAAAATAAGAAAAAGAAGTTCTTTAGAGGTTCTTTATTATACACCACATTTTGATTCCGCCAATTGAATACAATCAATTCTAGATGATACAACAAAAAAAGAAGATGGCTAGAAAAACTTATTAGATACCAGAGTTGATGGTATCTAATAAGTTCTACCTACTATTGGATTTGAACCAATGACTTCCGCCGTATGAAAGCAATACTCTAACCACTGAGTTAAGTAGGTTATTCATCATCACAAAAAAAGGACCCATCGCCTCGGGGATTATAGGTGGAATATTTTTTCTAAGCAATACCAATCCATTAACAGTAAGCGGATTAAAGAACTCTCATGTGGGATCCGATCTTGACAAGAAATTCTCTATATGTTAAGATATCTATAACAAGGGCTATAGCTCAGTTAGGTAGAGCACCTCGTTTACACGTGCGCCAATGCTTTTCAAAGGGGCCCATTATGCAATGAACATAATTGATCTTATTGAGAAATCGATGTCTTACTCCATAGATTCGAAGGAACAAGAGAACAATAGCCTGACAAATATTTGATTTGGTCCGATTCGAGTGCGAATTCAGGTGCCAAATGAAATAGAACCTGCCATTGATTTGCTAATTGATAAGGTAAATACCAGCCCATTCAATGCTAGGCATAATGAGTATAAGGGACTCAAAAGAACCTCTTTTTATCCTATGAACTTTAAGGTGTATGAAGTCTCATATTTGACTCTTGTAGCGGAGCGATAGAGATTCCATTTAACTTAGGTTAATCTAGGCCGGAGGCAGACCTAAGTCAAGGTAACCCCTCTTTGAAACACTTTGGTATTGTTCCTAGATCAGAATACAAATCATGAATCACAGAACACATGGAGCCATCTTATTATCTTCCTGTAAAAAAGAAAAAATATGGTGGACTAACTGATCTTTATATCAATCAGTTGATGAAAGAGCCCAATGCAAGAAAATGCATGTTGGGTCTTTGAAACAGTTCGAATCATTTCGATAATAATTAGTTTGATCTGTTTTACCGAGAAGGTCTACGGTTCGAGTCCGTATAGCCCTAACACATTCCACTTTTTTTTTCGTTTTGATTGAAAAAAAAAGTGGAAATGGATTAAGAATTTAATTAATTCATTTTATATTTGTATTTTTATAATATAAAATGAACTAGAAAAATATAGTTATACTAATACGATTTCTTACGCTATAATTAGTCTTATTTATTAGTATTCTAATTATACTATTTTTTTGTATTTAATTGAATTACTTTTTAAAAAGAGAAACCGAGATAAAGGAAGAGAGTTTTCTTTGGGTAGGAGCATCCTATATCGATACCATATCTAAATGGAATCAAAAAAAATGGTAAGTGGGGTTCCATTGTATAAATCTTTAAACAAGGCATGCACCATGGCAAACAAACTCTAAACTATGTAGTTTTATTTGATCAAAAAAATTCCCTTTTCCTTTAAGAAGTTCTGGATGAATTTACAATTGAAATTAAAATCGAATAATTCAACCTATTCCACATTAATAGGAGTCCATTTATGTTTCTGCTTCACGAATATGATATTTTCTGGGCATTTCTAATAATATCGGGTGCTATTCCTATTTTGGCATTTGTAATTTCCGGAGTTTTAGCCCCAATTAGTGAAGGACCAGAGAAGCTCTCTAGTTATGAATCAGGTATAGAACCCATGGGAGACGCTTGGTTACAATTCCGAATCCGCTATTACATGTTTGCTCTAGTTTTTGTTGTTTTTGATGTTGAAACGGTCTTTCTTTATCCATGGGCGATGAGTTTTGATGTATTGGGTGTATCCGTATTTATAGAAGCTTTCATTTTCGTGCTTATCCCAATTGTTGGTTCAGTTTATGCATGGCGAAAAGGAGCATTAGAATGGTCTTAACTGAATATTCAGACAACAAAAAAAAGAAAAAGGAAGGAAAAGGTTATATTGAGACAGTTATGAATTTGATTGATTTTCCGTTACTTGACCAAACAACCCCGAATTCAGTTATTTCAACTACATTAAATGATCTTTCGAATTGGTCAAGACTCTCCAGTTTATGGCCTCTTCTCTATGGTACCAGTTGTTGTTTCATTGAATTTGCTTCATTAATAGGCTCGCGATTCGACTTTGATCGTTATGGATTAGTACCAAGATCGAGCCCTAGGCAAGCAGACCTAATTTTAACAGCCGGTACAGTAACAATGAAAATGGCTCCGTCTTTAGTACGATTATATGAACAAATGCCTGAACCAAAATATGTCATTGCTATGGGAGCTTGTACTATTACAGGAGGAATGTTCAGTACTGATTCTTATAGTACTGTTCGGGGAGTCGATAAGTTA